AAAAAGTTCCATGTTGGTCATACACATTAATTGATTATTTCGAACAGCAAGAAAGACAAAATGACGACGATGGACCTACAAATTATCAAATTCGCTCAAGGAAAGCTAAACGTGTAGTTATTTTTACTGATAATGAAGAGAATAGTGCTATTAATAATAGAGATACGAATAAATATAAATCTGATCAAACAGAAGAAGTTGCTTTGATCCGTTATTCACAACAATCTGATTTTCGTCGAGACATAATAAAAGGTTCGATGCGTGTTCAAAGACGTAAAATAGTTATTTGGGAATTTTTTCAAGCAAATATACATTCACCGCTTTTTTTAGACAGAGTCGATAAATCGTCATTTTTTTCTCTTAAAATTCCAAAAGGAATTAAAGAAATTTTTCCAAATTATATAGAAAAAAATGACGAATTTAAAATTTCTGATTATATTGAAGAAGAACAAAAGGAAGAAGATAAAATAAAAGAATATAAAAGAAAAGAAGAAAAAATAAAGGAAAAAGTACGAATAGAAATAGCGGAAGCTTGGGATATCATTCCACTTGCACAAGTAATAAGAGGTTTGATGTTAGTAACTCAGTCATTTCTTAGAAAATATGTTCTATTACCTGTATTTATAATTGCAAAAAATATGGGTCGGATATTATTACTCCAACTTCCTGAGTGGTCTGAGGATTTCAAAGAGTGGAATCAAGAAATGCATGTTAAATGTACCTATAATGGTGTTCAGTTATCAGAAACGGAATTTCCTAAAAACTGGTTAAAAGATGGTATTCAGATAAAGATACTATTTCCTTTCTGTCTAAAACCTTGGCACACGAAAAAACCCGAACAAAATCAAAAAAATAATTTTTGTTTTTTAACAATTTGGGGAATGGAAACGGAACTTCCTTTCGGTTCCTACCGAAAAAGACCTTCTTTTTTTAAACCTATTTTTAAAGAGCTTGACAAAAAAATTAGAAAATTGACAAAAAAATGTTTTCGCGTTTTAAAAATTGTTATTGTCAAAGATAAAAAAAAAATTTTTCTAAAAGTTTCAAATGAAACAAAAAACTTTTTTATTAAAAGCTTTCTTTTTTTTACAAAAATAATAAAAACACAAATTTTAACAGTAAGCCAAACTGGGGTATTTGAATTGAGAGAAGAATCTAGTGAAATAAAAAAAGAAAAAGAGAATAATCATATCGTTTGTGAATCATCCATTCAAACCCGATTCATGAATCCGACAAATTTTTCAGATTCAGTAGACGACCAAAAAATGAAAGATCTGGCTAATCGACCAAGCACAATACAAAATAAAATAGAAAAAACTGAAAAAGAAAAAAAAAAAAGATTCCAAACTCTAAAATTAATTATTAAACCTAAGAAAACACGTTATGGTACTAAAAAATTACAATCAATCCAAAATTTTGGTCAGATATTAAAAAAAAGAAATAATAGATTAATTCGTAAATTAAATTATTTTAAAAAATTTTTTAGGGAAAGTCTATTTGTAGATATATTTTTATATATTTTGAATATTCCCCGAATTAATATTAATATGCAACTTTTTCTCGAATCAACAAAAACAAAGCATTTTAGTGAAAAACCCCTTTACAATTACAATAATAAAAAAAATCAAGAAAGGATTGCGAAAACAAAAACAAATAAAAAAACAATTCAATTTATAAAAGGACTGCTTTATTTTAGTAGTCATATTAATAAGAATTCAACAATTCTTTTGGATTTTTCTTTTTTGTCACAAGCCTATGTATTTTATAAATTATCACAAGTCAACTTATATTTATATAAGTTAAGGTCTGTACTTCAATATCGTGAAAGTTCTTTATTTCTAAAAAATGAAATTAAAAATTATTTTGTAACACAAGAAATAACTCTTTCTAAGTTAAAAATTAAAAAACCTCCCAATTTGGGACTGAATCGCGAGAAAACCCGGTTAAAATTAAAAAAAAAATTTCAATATGATTTATCTCAGATAAAATGGTCTCAATTAGGACCAGAAAAATGGAACAATCGAGTCACTGAATATTGTGAGCTTGAAATGATAAATTTACACAAAAACAAAAATCATTCATATAAAAAAAACCGATTACTTAGTTATAAAAATACAAAGAATTCTGAAAACCCTTTCTATTTATTTGTCGATCAAAAAGATAAACTAAAAAAAAACGATAGATATGATATTTTATCATATAATTTTTTTTTTTATGAAGATAAGAAGGATTCATATAGTTATGGAGAACCATTACAAGTAAATAAAAACCAAGAATTTTGTTATACTTGTAATTACCGCATAGTTAAAGACAAATTAATTCAGATGTGGTGGAGTATCCCTATCACTAATTATTTAGAAATAACGGATATAGAGAAAAATACAGATAGAAAATTTTTGGATTGGAAAATTCTCGGTTTTGATCTTAGATCAAAAATCGACATTGAGGCTTGGATCAATATTAGTCGTAATACTGAAAATACTCTGACGGAACCGAAAATTGAGAAAAGTGAAAAAAAAGATCTTTTTTATCGGACAATTTATCAAGAAATCAAACAATCCCATAAAAAAAAAAAAGTTTTTGATTGGATGGGAATGAATGAAGAAATACTAAGCCGTCCTATATCGAATCTCGGATTTTGGTTCTTCCTAGACTTTTTATTACTTTATAATGCATATAAACTAAAACCTTGGGTTATACCAATTAATTTACTTTTTTCAAATTGTAATGGAAATGAGAATTTGAGCGAAAAGAAAAACATCAATAGAACAAAAAAAGAAAATCCTTTTACAACATCTCTAATATCAAATGAAAAAAAATATCTTGAATTAGAGAATAGGAATCAAAACGAAAAAGAACTCATAAGTCAAAGAAATCCCGAATCCGATGTTCAAAAAAATTCAGAATTTCTTATCTCAAACCACCAAAAAGATATTCAAGAAAATGATATAGGATCAGATATAAAAAATCGTAGAAAAAAAAACCAAGACAGGAATAGTCCAGAAACAGAACTCTATTTATTCGTTAAAAGGTATTTCCTTTTTCAATTGAGATGGGCTAATTCTTTGAATCAAAAATTGATGAATAATATTAAAATCTACTCTCTCCTGCTTAGATTGAAAAATCCAAAAGAAATTACAATATCCTCGATTGAAAGCAGAGAAATTAGTCTGAATATACTGTTGATTCAGCAAGATTTAACTCTTACCCAATTGATAAAAAGGGGAATATTTATTATTGAACCGATTCGTCTATCTCTACGGGGCAACGCACAATTTAGTCTGTATCAAACCATAGTTATTTCATTAATTCCTAAGAGTAAACACCAAACTAATCAAAACATAAACATCGACAGTATTGATAAGAAAAATTCGGATGAATGGATTCCAAGATATCAAATGGTGAAAAAAAAGGGAGACAAAACCGATTTTGATTTACTTGTTCCGGAAAAGATTTTATCGCCTAGGCGTCGTCGAGAATTGAGAAGTCTAATTTGTTTGAATGCAAATAATAATGGTATGTATAGAAATACCTTATCACACAACAAGAATCAGATAAAAAACTGTCGTCAACTTTGTGATGAAACCAAGGATCTTGAGCACGAAAACAATCCAGTTATAAAATTTAAAGTCTTTAGTTGGCCAACTTATCGATTAGAAGATTTAACCTGTATGAATCGTTATTGGTTTGATAGTAATAACGGTAGCCGTCTTAATATAGTAAGACTAGATATGTATCCACGAGTAAAAATGAATTTATGATAAATTTTTATTATATATTCACTATTATCTTCTAGATAAATAGAAGTACACGCGTCTTGGCTGCAATTATGATATCTGATACTTATTTGATGATGTATCAATTTTTTAATAAAAAAAAGTAACTGTCTATACCAGGTTCAAAGATTATTATTACTGATCGATAAAATATCCTATTTGAGAAAAAAAAGTAAAAAAGGTTAATAATTTATGAACAAAAATTCATTTATATCCGTGATTTCGCATGAAAAAAAACAAGAAAAAAGGGGATCTGTTGAATTTCAAGTTTTCTGTTTTACCAACAAGATACGAAGACTTACTTCACATTTGAAATTGCATAAAAAAGATTATTCATCTCAGAGAGGTCTACGAAAAATTCTAGGAAAACGTCAACGACTACTGGTTTATTTATCAAATAAAAATAGAGTACGTTATAAAGAATTAATTAGTCAATTGAATATTCGAGAGCTAAAAACACGTTAATTTTAAGAATTTTTTTGAATTTTGATGAACTTTTTTAAATTCATGCAAAAATGAAAAATGACTTAATGAAAGAATGAATCGGGACAAAACCTATGACTCTACCAACTCCAAAGAAAGACCTCATGATCGTGAGTATGGGCCCTCACCACCCATCAATGCATGGCGTTCTCCGACTTATTGTTACTTTAGACGGTGAGGATGTTATTGACTGTGAACCAATATTGGGTTATTTACACCGAGGGATGGAGAAAATTGCCGAAAACCGAACAATTATACAATATCTGCCTTATGTAACACGGTGGGATTATTTAGCGACTATGTTCACAGAAGCAATAACTGTAAATGGCCCCGAACAATTGGGAAATATTCAAGTACCTAAAAGGGCTAGCTATATAAGAGTTATTATGTTGGAGTTAAGTCGTATAGCTTCTCATTTGTTATGGCTCGGCCCTTTTATGGCCGATATTGGGGCGCAGACCCCCTTTTTCTATATTTTCAGAGAAAGAGAATTAGTATATGATTTATTTGAAGCTGCCACCGGTATGAGAATGATGCATAATTTTTTTCGTATTGGAGGAGTAGCTGCTGATCTACCTTATGGGTGGATAGATAAATGTTTAGATTTTTGTGATTATTTTTTAATCGGACTTGCTGAATACCAGCAACTGATTACGCGAAATCCTATTTTTTTAGAACGAGTTGAAGGGGTAGGCATTATTGGCGAAGAAGAAGCAATAAACTGGGGCTTATCAGGACCAATGTTACGATCGTCCGGAATAGAATGGGATCTTCGTAAAGTTGATCATTATGAGTGTTATGATGAATTTGATTGGGAAGTCCAATGGCAAAAAGAAGGAGATTCATTAGCTCGTTATTTAGTACGAATAGGTGAAATGGCAGAATCCATAAAAATTATACAACAAGCTCTAGAAGGAATTCCAGGGGGTCCCTATGAGAATTTAGAAATTCGACGCTTTGATAAGATAAAATATGCTGAATGGAATGATTTTGAATATCGATTCATTAGTAAAAAGCCGTCTCCTACTTTTGAATTGTCGAAGCAAGAACTTTATGTAAGAGTCGAATCCCCCAAAGGGGAGTTGGGGGTTTTTTTGATAGGCGATCAGAGTGTTTTTCCTTGGAGATGGAAAATTCGCCCGCCTGGTTTTATCAATTTGCAAATTCTTCCTCAGTTAGTTAAAAAAATGAAATTGGCTGATATTATGACAATCTTAGGTAGCATAGATATCATTATGGGAGAAGTTGATCGTTGAAATGATAATTGATACAACAAAAATAAAAAATATCAACTCTTTTTACAGATTGGAATCTTTAAAAGAAATTTCTGGGACTATATGGATACTTTTCCCTATTGTGATTCTCGTATTGGGAATCACAATAGGGGTACTAGTAATTGTATGGTTAGAAAGAGAAATATCCGCGGGTATACAACAACGTATTGGACCTGAATATGCTGGTCCGTTGGGAATTCTTCAAGCTTTAGCAGACGGAACAAAACTGCTTTTTAAAGAAAACCTTCTTCCATCTAGGGGGGATACACGTTTATTTAGTATCGGACCTTCTATAGCTGTCATATCCATTTTACTAAGTTATTCAGTAATTCCTTTTGGTTATCACCTTGTTCTAGCCGATCTCCGTATTGGGGTTTTTCTATGGATCGCTATTTCAAGTATTGCTCCAATTGGACTTCTTATGTCAGGATATGGATCAAATAATAAATATTCCTTTTTAGGTGGTCTACGGGCTGCTGCTCAATCAATTAGTTATGAAATACCATTAACTCTATGTGTGTTATCAATATCTCTACGTGTGATTCGTTAAGGCATAAGTTTTCGGTTATAAGAAAAGTTTGAATTTCTAAGAAACATATTAAGTGGATATCTTCATTTTTTTATTTTTTTATTCACGAATAAGTTTTAAAAATGAAACCGGATAGTTAGATGAGTGAAAAAAAACAGCTTATAAATTCGCAGTAAAAAAAATCTCATTTCCTCTGTACAAGGATTAAGCACAAATAAAAATAAGCAGGCACAACTGTTTACCCCCAAATTTTAAATTAATTAGTAATTATAACTTGAAGCGGGTTGAAAATAAAAATTTTATGGAGTTTTTACTAGATATATAAAATATATATAAAATTATAAAATATATATAAAATTAAAAATATATAACATATATAAAAACCATATTACGATATAGATTGAATAAAAAGAGTGGATAATTAGGAACACCAAAGTACGCAAAGGATTCGTAATAGAAATTTTGAAAGTTCTCCGAAGTTTATATAAACGAAATACTAATTGAGGCTTAAAATTGGTAGAAATTATCAAGTAGTACTCCCAGAAATTCCGATCCAGAGTATGCTCCTATCCACCCAGTCAGTAAATAACTATCAGGAACGAAGTAATCCTTTAACTTTTTTTAAGCCTAAAAAAAAGAAATAAAAATAAGATGAAAAAAAAAAAATGATTTTTTTAGATATACATGTTCATGGAAATGGCATTTTTGACATGGCATAAGTCATAAATGAATGTTTAAATCTTTAAAAAAAGAAAAATAAGGTAAAGTTTTTCTTTTTAGTCGTCAAAGGAGTCCTTTATTCAAATATTAAGTTATTACTCAACAAAAATGGAGTCAGTTAAAGGATAAGATACATTCTGAAGCATTTTAGCGTCTAGCAGACAGAATTCCATTGGTTTAATTCCGGATTTTTCGGTTTATTTTTATTTTATCTATTCTACAAGAATATCAGTAAATAATATCGAATCAATCCTTAGATTTATTTATGGCTCCCGAGGAGCCGTATGAGGTGAAAATCTCATGTACGGTTCTATAATAGCGATGACAAGAGTGATCTTATCATCGACTATGATTATCTAACAGTTCAAGTACAGTTGATATAGTTGAGGCGCAGTCAAAATATGGTATTTGGGGGTGGAATTTGTGGCGGCAACCTATAGGATTTATTGTTTTTATAATTTCTTCTCTAGCAGAATGCGAAAGATTGCCTTTTGATTTACCAGAAGCAGAAGAGGAATTAGTAGCAGGTTATCAAACCGAATATTCCGGTATTAAATTTGGTTTATTTTATGTTGCTTCATATCTAAATCTACTAATATCATCATTATTTGTAACAGTTCTTTACTTGGGTGGTTGGGATTTTTCTATTCCAGATATATTTATTCCCGAGTTTTTTGAAATAACTAAAGCGGACGGAGTTTTTGGAACAACATTTGATATTTTCATTACATTAGCGAAAACATTTTTGTTCTTGTTCATTCCTATCGCAACAAGATGGACTTTACCTAGACTGAGAATGGACCAATTATTAAATCTTGGATGGAAATTTCTTTTACCTATTTCTTTAGGTAATTTATTATTAACAACTTCTTCCCAACTCCTTTCATTATAAAAAAAAGATAATATTTACTATTCACTCTACTTTTCATTTGTCTCCAACAAGAGAAAGAAACAAAATCTTATTTTTTAGTTTGATATTTAATATATGTTCCCTATGGTAACTGGGTTCATCAATTATGGTCAACAAATAGTACGTGCGGCAAGGTACATTGGTCAAGGTTTTATTATTACCCTATCTCATGCTAACCGTTTACCTGTAACTATTCAATATCCTTATGAAAAATTGATCACCTCGGAGAGGTTTCGTGGTCGAATACACTTTGAATTTGATAAATGTATTGCTTGTGAAGTGTGTGTTCGCGTATGTCCAATAGATTTACCCGTTGTTGATTGGAAATTAGAAACTACTATTCGAAAAAAACGATTGCTTAATTATAGCATTGATTTTGGAATCTGTATATTTTGTGGTAATTGTGTTGAGTATTGTCCAACAAATTGTTTATCAATGACTGAAGAATATGAGCTTTCTATTTATGATCGTCATGAATTAAATTATAATCAAATTGCTCTGGGTCGTTTACCAATATCAATAACGGATGATTACACAATTCGAACTATTTTGAATTCACCTCAAACAAAAGAAAAATCTCATGATTAAAAAACACTTCCTAATTATTTATTATTAAATGACTAAATTCTTAATGTTCCTTTATTTACTTTTTAAATCAGTTTTAAAATAAGAAATTCAATTTTAATTCACTATTTAGATTTTATATTGACTTAAAATTCAAAAGGTTTCTTTTTTTCTTGGTCAATAATTTTAAATCCCAACTATTCGATATTAGTGAACCTACAAATTGTTAGTGAAAATCTGGTTACTGTAATGATTTTAAATAGTTTTGAGTTCGAGCTACTTTACTTTACATAAAAGTAGAAAAAAAAAAGAATGCACTGGGTCCAAAAAATTGACTCATATAAAGCTGTACACATTAGAATTTAACAATTAGGAATGCACAAATATTTTTTCCTGTTCAATTCAATAAGATCACGAAACATTCTTATTTTTTATCTCTTATTTTATATATAATGGATTTATCTGGACCAATACACGATTTTCTTTTAGTTTTTCTCGGAACAGGTCTTATATTAGGAGGTCTAGGAGTAGTATTATTTAACAATCCAATTTTTTGTGCCTTTTCGTTGGGATTGGTTCTTGTTTGTGTATCTTTATTTTATATTCTAGCAAATTCGCAGTTTGTAGCTTCTGCACAACTTCTTATTTATGTGGGAGCTATTAATGTTTTAATAATATTTGCTGTAATGTTCATGAATGGGGCAGAATATGACACAAATTTACGTCTGTGGACTGTTGGGGATACCGTCACTTCGTTGATTTGTACAAGTCTTTTGGTTTCATTAATTCTTATTACTCTAAATACGTCATGGTATGGTATTATTTGGACTACAAAATCAAACCAGATTCTAGAACAAGATTTGATAACTACTAGTCAACAAATCGGAATTCATTTATCAACAGATTTTTTTCTTCCCTTTGAGCTCATTTCACTAATTCTTTTAGTTGCTTTAATAGGCGCAATTACTGTAGCGCGTCAATAATTCATTTTGAAAACCAGCAATAACAAAAAATTCTATTTTCTCATATCCATTTAGATTAAATTATATTTGGATTGTTTTAGAAACTTTTAGTTGGATTGCTTATTTCTTATTACTAACATTTTTTTGCTTTTTATTTTTTATATTTGATTTGAACTTATCGTATTCTAGTCAATCAAATGTGTTTAATTGTTGTTCATATTGAAATAAATACCAATTTATATTGGTAAGGAGTTGGTCAATGATGCTCGAACATGTACTTGTTTTGAGTGCTTATTTATTTTCTATCGGAATCTATGGATTAATCACGAGCCGAAATTTAGTTCGGGCTCTTATGTGTCTTGAACTTATATTGAATGCTGTTAATCTAAATTTTGTAACATTTTCGGATTTTTTTGATAGCCGCCAATTAAAGGGAAATATTTTCTCAATTTTTGTTATAGCTATTGCAGCCGCTGAAGCAGCTATTGGACTTGCTATTGTTTCATCAATTTATCGTAACAGAAAATCAACTCGTATCAATCAATCAAATTTATTGAATAAATAGTCTTTCTTTTTTATTCTATATATTAATATTATTCTTATTCTAAATAGAATTATTTATTATAGTCTAATATTATAATATTAGAATATTCTATTATAACTATATTTTTTATTATATTATTATAACTATATAAATTGTAATTTGAATCTCAATTTAGATTACTAGGTATCGCACTTTAAGATAAAACATACTTTTATTTTATAATGTCAGAAATCCAAGTATTTTAGACCCCTTTTCGATTTATTTTTTAGTTTTTAGTAAGTCACCAATCCAAGCCAGAAGTATTTTGATTCAAAAAATTCTGGTAAACCATCGATTCGTCTAGTATTTTAATATGTACTTGATTTACTTTATTATAAAAAAAATTATAACTAGATCGAAAATTTATGAAATTCAAAAAATTAAAGATCCTATGTCACATTCAGTAAAGATTTATGATACATGTATAGGATGTACTCAATGTGTTCGAGCTTGTCCCACGGATGTCTTAGAAATGATACCTTGGGATGGATGTAAGGCTAAACAAATAGCTTCTGCCCCAAGAACGGAGGACTGTGTTGGTTGTAAGAGATGTGAATCCGCTTGTCCAACAGATTTTTTAAGCGTTCGGGTTTATTTATGGCATGAAACAACCCGGAGCATGGGTCTAGCTTATTGATACGTTCCAGAAAATTCCATTTCAATCCATTTATGCAATTTGGATTTTTTACTGATAAAAACCCGCACCCGAAAAGGCTTTTTTTTTTCGGGTGCGGGTTTTTTTGGCTCAAGTGTATCTTGTCTTTATCACGAATTATTTTCCCTGGTTAACAACAATTGTCGTTTTTCCCATATTGGCAGGTTCGTTAATTTTCCTTTTTCCTCATAGAGGAAATAAGATAATCAGATGGTATACTATAGGAATAGCTACGTCAGAGCTACTTCTAACGACCTATGTTTTTTTTTATCATTTCCAACCGGACGACCCATTACTCCAACTGATAGAAGATTATAAATGGATTAACTTTTTTGATTTCCACTGGAAATTAGGACTAGATGGACTTTCGATAGGACCCATTTTATTGACAGGATTCATCACTACTTTAGCTATTTTAGCAGCTTTTCCAGTTACTCGGGATTCCCGATTATTTCACTTTCTGATGTTAGCAATGTACAGTGGGCAAATCGGATTATTTTTGTCTCAAGACCTTTTACTTTTTTTCATAATGTGGGAATTAGAATTAATTCCTGTTTACCTACTTTTATCTGTGTGGGGAGGAAAGAAACGTCTATACTCTGCTACTAAATTTATTTTGTATACGGCGGGAGGTTCCATTTTTATATTAATGGGAGTTCTGGGTGTTGGTTTATATGGTTCTACCGAACCCACTTTAAATTTGGAAAGATTAGTTAATGAATCGTATCCCCTGGCATTAGAAATAATATTATATATTGGATTTTTTATTGCTTTTGCTATCAAATTACCCATTATACCTTTACATACATGGTTACCAGATACCCATGGGGAAGCCCATTATAGTACTTGTATGCTTCTAGCGGGAATCTTATTAAAAATGGGAGCGTATGGATTGGTTCGGATCAATATGGAATTATTACCCCATGCTCATTCGATATTTTCTCCTTGGTTGATAATAATCGGCACAATGCAAATAATCTATGCAGCTTTAACATCTCCCGGCCAACGGAATTTAAAAAAAAGAATAGCCTATTCTTCTGTATCTCACATGGGTTTTATAATTATAGGAATTAGTTCTATAACTGAGACGGGACTTAATGGAGCCATTTTACAAATAATCTCTCATGGATTTATTGGTGCTGCACTTTTTTTCTTAGCTGGAACTAGTTACGATAGAATACGTCTTGTTTATCTCGACGAAATGGGCGGAATAGCTATTCCAATGCCAAAAATATTTACACTATTCAGTAGTTTTTCCATGGCATCCCTTGCGTTACCGGGCATGAGTGGTTTCATTGCAGAATTAATAGTGTTTTTTGGAATAATTACGAGCCAAAAATTACTTTTAATGCCAAAAATACTAATTACTTTTGGAATGGCAATTGGAATGATATTAACTCCTATTTATTCATTATCTATGTCACGCAAAATGTATTATGGATATAAGTTATTTAATATTACAAACTCTTATCTTTTTGATTCTGGGCCACGAGAATTTTTTGTTTCGACTTCTCTTTTTCTACCAGTAATTGGTGTTGGCGTTTACCCAGATTTCGTTCTTTCATTATCCGCTGAGAAGGTGGAAGTTATTCTATCAAAATTTTTTTCTATATTAGTTTCTTTTCATTAAATTCAAAAGGAGTCTTCTTTATATTAACGACTGAATCGGAATTCTAATCGGGCATGTTTGACGTTTGTGAGAACCATTTAAATGGTTCTCACTTGTTTTTAAATTTATAAGAAACACCTTATCCTATGCTTGTATTCGTAGGGTCCTCTCTTCAACTTAATTAGGTGTTAATGTGAACGAACCATAACTATGTAGCCCTATTCCTAAGAGATTGACTCCAAAATAGCATATCCAAATTATAAGAAAACCTATAAAAGCTACAATTGCAGAATTTGCCCCCTGCCAACTCTTATTTGTTCTAATGTGTAAATAAATTGCAAATACAGCCCAAGTAAGAAATGCCCAAGTTTCCTTAGGATCCCAATTCCAATATGAGCCCCATGCCTCGTTGGCCCATACTGCCCCTGAAAGAATACCTATGGTTAAAAAGATAAATCCTAAACTAATAACACGATAACTCCAATGATCCAGTTGTTCAATCAATTGAGACCTGTAATAATTTTTAACAGAAAGGGTTGAAACGCTTTCTAAAATATTGCTTTTTTCGTTCATGTGTTGAATCTCACTGAAGATAAATGACTCATTTAATAAAAGTTTTCTTTTATCAAAAATCGTTATTATATTTTTTTGAAATATAATGATTAGAAGTGCTACCGATAATAATGATCCGCACAAAAGAGCTGCATAACCCAGTACCATCAGACTTACGTGCATCATTAACCAATGGGATTGAAGAGCGGGTACTAATATTGAAGATTGATGCATTTCTGTTAAAAGGCCTGAAGTAGCAAACCCTTGAGTAAAAATAGCACTTGGCGCCATTATTGCACTTAAATTTTTTTTTTTTTTTTTTAAATATGGAATCATATGAATAATGTAAAAACTACAGGAAAGGAATATTAATGATTCATATAGATCACTTAATGGAAAATGTTTCCAATAAATCCAACGAGTAATTAATAATCCCGTTATAGAAAAAAAAGTAACTATCATGCCCTTTTCGATTGATTCTACTGAATTATATAGTCGTAATTTTTCATTGACGAATAAAGTTATTAAATGGAGTGTAATTACAACGGAAACCGTTGAAAAAGAAATATGAGTCAAAATATGTTCTAAAGTCGAAAATAGCATATATATTATATATATATAAAAAAAAAAAAAAAGAAATCTCTAAATTCTCAAATGAAAATATGAAAGAAAATACATTTACTTTTTCATTATTATTATTCAATATAGGCTATTATAGCCTATAGAACAGAACTCTTGAATTCTTTTGATAATTTGTAAGATGCCATGCCGCTACTCGGACTCGAACCGAGATGCTACTGCACTGCTTCCTAAGAGCAGCGTGTCTACCAATTTCACCATAGCGGCTTGTTTAAAATCATAATAGCCTTTATTTATTCAATCGTCGAGATTAATTATTATATTTTGTCTTTTATTTTCGTAAACATTAAAATTTTTTTTAAGTCAATTTTAGAGTACTACTTTGATTTGTCAATTGATTTTCGTGTAGTTTATGTTTGGAACTTTTGTAAATGGAGTATTCTGTCTCTCACTCCGGGGTAAACCGTAATGCCGTTTTTTCTCGTTTTTGTTTGATATTTGATAAATGTATTTTTTATTTAATTACTAAACTAGTAAATAAAAAATTAATATGAATACTGAAAAAGAAACTTTTGTAGATCAAAATTTGAGTACGGGATCAAACCTTTTTTCTTAAATGGATATTTTTATATCAAAAAATTTTTAAATAAAAATAATAAAAAGGATTTTTTATTTGTCTATAGGTTCATTTATGTTTCAACAAACCTATTTAATATTGATTAATATTGAACTCAATATGTCATATAAGAAAACTTTTTCGTTTTCTATTGACAATTTTCTAAAAAAAATTCGAACATAAGATTTTCAACTAAAAAATACTTTGAACATTTTGTTTTGATAAAACAAAAAGATTGATGGGGAAAAAATCCCCATCTTAAAAATGACAAAATAGATTAAAAAAATGCTGATGATGCTATTTTTTTTTTTTTTTATCTGGTCAATTCCGATTATTAAAAGTTTTTGTACTTATTTTATTTTTAGTACAAAAAAACTTTTTGAATTCCCGGTCGAAAGAGATTTTACTAACGAAAAACCTTTTAACGCCGACCAATACCCTTTATTTTTCCACATATTTTTACGAATACGCTTTTTGGAAATAGAAGTACGTTTTTTTGGAACTGCCATTTAAAATTGATTTATTCTTTGTTGTTATAGTTGGATGTGAAAGACATCTATTGTTCAAACAAATCTTTGTTTCTTATTCATTATCTATGTATTTCTATTCTAGACGCGATTCTCTTGATTCTTCATTAATTGTTTAAAATAAAAATAAAAAAACATTATAAATTTCATATTAAATTTTTAAAAACAATTTGAATCTTAATTCAAAAACTTGACTTTGGTTTTTTTAAAACATCTCGATATTTTTTTTATTTAGAATGTAAAACAATCCAAAATTTTGGAGTAATTTGAGTAAAATAGGTTACTAATTCTGACCCAATTTGAAACTAAACTAATTTTTTTATATCATTCTTAAATTTTTTAAAACTTGACTAAGTAAATCTTATGATTAAAGGTCGTTTTTATCCGGTATTCTATTCTATATACTGATTAGAAATGATTAAAATGTAAAGAAAAGTTGAATTTTTTGATCTTCTTTCTCAATTTAATATATTCAAATTTAATGAATAATTTCTAAATATTTGTGTAAACTAACTCATTTTTTATTTGACCAATGAGAACTTCTTGATTTGAATATTAAAAAAAAGTCAATTCGAAATAAATTTTTATATTATGGAACATATATATCAATATGCATGGATCATCCCCTTCATTCCACTTCCAGTTCCTTTATTAATAGGAGTGGGCCTTCTCCTTTTTCCGGCAGTGACAAAAAATCTTCGGCGTATGTGGGCTTTTTCTAGTATTTCCTTGTTAACTATAGCTATGATTTTTTCGATGACACTCTCGATTCAACAAATAAATAGTAATTCTATTTATCAATATGTCTGGTCTTGGACTATTAATAATGATTTTTCTTTTGAATTCGGCTACTTGATCGATCCACTTACTTCTATTATGTCAGTTCTAATAACTACTGTTGCAATTTTGGTTCTTATTTATAGCGATAATTATATGTATCATGATGGGGGATATTTAAGATTTTTTGCTTATATGAGTTTTTTTAATACTTCTATGTTAGGATTAGTTACTAGTTCAAATTTGATACAAATTTATATTTTTTGGGAATTAGTTGGAATGTGTTCGTATCTATTAATAGGTTTTTGGTTCACACGACCCATTGCCGCCAATGCTTGTCAAAAAGCATTTGTGACTAATCGTGTAGGGGATTTTGGCTTATTATTAGGAATTTTGGGTCTTTATTGGGTAACCGGCAGTTTCGATTTTCGTGATTTGTTTCAAATATTTACTAACTTAATTAAAAATAATGAGGTCAATCTTTTATTTTGTATTTTATGTACTTTATTCTTATTTGCTGGTGCAGTTGCAAAATCCGCCCAATTTCCTCTTCATGTATGGTTACCCGATGCTATGGAGGGGCCTACTCCTATTTCAGCTCTCATACATGCTGCGACCATGGTCGCAGCGGGGATTTTTCTAGCTGCTCGACTTTTTCCTCTTTTCATAGTTATACCTTATATACTGTATGGAATCGCTTTTATAGGTATAATAACTTTATTTTTAGGAGCTACTTTAGCTCTTGCTCAAAAAGACATTAAAAGAAGTTTAGCTTATTCTACAATGTCGCAATTGGGTTATATGATGTTAGCTCTAGGTATGGGTTCTTATCGAGCTGCTTTATTTCATTTGATTACTCATGCTTATTCAAAAGCATTATTGTTTTTAGGATCCGGGTCTCTTATTCATTCAATGGAAACGCTTGTTGGATATTCTCCAGATAAAAGTCAGAATATGGTTCTTATGGGGGGATTAACAAAACATCTTCCAATTACAAAAACTGCTTTTTTAATAGGTACGCTTTCTCTTTGTGGGATTCCACCTTTGGCTTGCTTTTGGTCCAAAGATGAAATTCTTAATGATAGTTGGTTATATTCGCCAATTTTAGCACTAATAGCTTATTTCACAGCCGGATTAACTGCATTTTATATGTTTCGAATCTATTTGCTTACGTTTGACGGACAGTTGAACCTTTATTGTAAAAATTATAGTGGACAAAAAAGCAGTTCCCTCTATTCAATATCTTTATGGGGTAAAGAAGGATTGAAAACTATTAATAATAATAAAAATTTATCTTTATTTACCTTATTAAAAATGAATAGCACTAGAGAAGGGGCTTCGATTTTTAGGAAAAACCCATATATAATTTCTCAAAATTTTTTTAAAATGATGCGATCTTTTATTACTATTACTGAGACTTATACTGATTTTTATAAAAAAAAAAATTCTTCATATCCTCCTGAATCGGATAATACTATATTATTTCCTCTTATTGTATTGATTCTATTTACTTTATTCAGTGGATTAATAGGAATTCCATTTAATCAAGAAGGAATAGAGTTGGATATATTAACTAAATGGTTAACTCCACCCATAAACCCTTTCCATTCAACTTCCACTAATTTTATTGATTGGTTTGAATTTTTAATAAATGCAACTTTGTCAGTTAGTATAGCTTATTTGGGAATATTTATCGCCTTCTTTTTATATAAACCCATTTATTCACCATTAAAAAATTATTCCTTAATAAATTCATTTGATAAAGTAAGTCCGAAGAGAATTTTGGGGGACAAAATTAAAAATATTTTATATAATTGGTCTTCTAACCGCGGTTATATCGATACTTTTTATGAAACAAATTTTATCAAGGGTATAACAGGTTTAACTGAGTTAGTTTCGATTATTGATAGACAAATAATTGATGGAATTCCAAATGGTTTGGGTATTACAAGTTTTTTTGTAGCAGAAAGTTTCAAGTATATAGGAGGTGGCCGCATTTCCTCATATCTTTTTTTTTATTTATTTTTTGTATCCAGTTTTTTATTAATTTCTTATTTTTTTTTAGTCCTATGATTGCATCAACTAAGAGTTTTAAAAATGTTTCTTGATCTTCTGGTTTTTTATTTATTTTTTGTATCCAGTTTTTTATTAATTTCTTATTTTTTTTTAGTCCTATGATTGCATCAACTAAGAGTTTTAAAAATGTTTCTTGATCTTCTGGAAGTAAAGAAATACCTTTCAGATTGAATGTTGATTCCCCAGAAAATGGACTCATTAAAGGCATGAAATGGCTAATTTCTTTTGATATTGATTTTTTATTAAATGTATCTTTTTTCTGTTCAAATTCGTGGAAATTATAATCATTACGAAGAATACTATGAATC